AAAGCTCTAGAAAAAGAAAAGGGATTTCTTGCTCTAGATATGCTCGAAAAAAGGACCAGATTATGCAATGATGAAAACGAACAAAAATACTTGCCCAAAACGTATGACCCCTTTTTGAGGGGACCATATCGTGGAACAATAAAAAAATTCTATTCACATATGATCATGAATGATTTAATCACTTCTACAGATACGGAGGATTCCATAGAAATCAATTGGATAAATAAGATTTATGGGCTACTTCCTAATAATTCTAATTATTCCAGAAAATTTGAACATCAAAAGAATCCGCCTGATAGGGAATCATTACTGAATTATATTGGTAATTCCTTAACCTCAATCAAAGAATTTCCTTTTGAGCCTGCACCCATTTTGCATTTTAAAAAATATTCTTTATTGAGAGAGCAAACAAGAATTGATTTTGAAAATCAAACAAAAGCTTTAAAATGGGTATTCGATGTAATTACAACTGATCCAAACGATCAAACAATAATTAGAAATAAATCTATTGGAATAGAAGAAATCCATAAAAGGGTTCCTCGGTGGTCATACAAATTAACTGATGATTTGGAAGAACAGGAGGAAGAAAATGAGGAAGAATCTAAGGAAGATCATGAAATTCGTTCAAGAAAAGCCAAACGCGTAGTAATTTATACTGATAACAATCAGAATACCAACCCTATTACAACTACAAATAATACTAATAATAGTGATCAAGCAGAAGAGGTGGCTTTGATACGTTACTCGCAACAATCGGATTTTCGTCGGGATATAATCAAAGGATCCATGCGTGCTCAAAGACGTAAAACGGTTATTTGGGAAATGTTTCAAGCAAATGTGCATTCTCCGCTTTTTTTGGATCGAATAGACAAAACATTTTTTTTTTCTTCTTTTTATATCTCTGAAATGATGAATCTCATTTTTAGGAATTTGGTGGGGAGAGAACCAGAATTGGGGAGAGAACCAGAACCAGAACCAGAATTGGAAATTTCACATTTTGATTTTGAGGAGGAAGAGACAAGGGAAAAAGAGAAAAAAAACGAAGAAAAAAAAGATAAAAATGAACGTATAGTAATATCAGAAACTTGGGATAGCATTATATTTGCTCAAGCAATAAGAGGTTTGATGTTAGTAACCCAATCTTTTCTTAGAAAATACATTGTATTGCCTTCATTGATAATTGCTAAAAATATTGGCCGTATGTTATTATTCCAATTCCCCGAATGGTATGAGGATTTGAAGGAGTGGAATAGAGAAATGCATGTTAAATGCACTTATAATGGTGTTCAATTATCAGAAACAGAATTTCCCAAAGATTGGTTAACAGACGGTATTCAGATAAAGATTCTATTTCCTTTCTGTTTGAAACCTTGGCGAAGATCTAAAATACGATCTCATCCTAGGGATCAAATAAAAAAAAAAGGAAAAAAAGACAATTTTTGTTTTTTAACGGTTTGGGGAATGGAAGCGGAATTCCCTTTTGGGAATCCCCGAAAACGACCTTCCTTTTTTGAACCCATTTATAAAGAACTCCAAAAAAAAGTTAGAAAAGTTAAAAAGGATTTCTTTCTACTTCTAAAAGTTTCAAAAGAAAAAACAAGATGGATCATTAAAATACTTCTAGTTCTAAAACGAATAATGAAGGAAATTCAAAAAGTAAACCCAATATTCTTATTTGAATTGAGCAAGGTGAAAGTATATGAAACGACTGAAAATGGAAAAGATTCCGAAATAAATAATAAGATTATTCACAAATCAACCATTCAAATCCAATCCATGAATTGGACAAATTATTCACTCATAGAAAAAAAGATGAAAGATCTTTCTGATAGAACAATCACAATCAGGAATCAAATAGAACGAATCACAAAAGACAAGAAAAAAATAATTCTAACTTGTGCTGATAAAAGATCAAAATCACAGAAACATATTTGGCAGATATTCCAAAGAATAAATATACGATTAATACGTAAATCACATTATTTTATGAAATCTCTGATTGAAAATATATATATAGATATCTTGCTATGTATGATTACCATTCACAGGATCTATTTCCAACTTTTCTTTGAATCAACAAAAAAAATAATCAATAAATCCGTTTACAACGATCAAACAAATCAGGAAGGAATTGATGAAAGAGATCAAAATACAATGAACTTTTTTTCCACTATAAAAAAGTCCTTTTCGAATACTAATATTAGTAATAGTACAAAAATGTATTATGACTTATCCTCCTTGTCCCAAGCATATGTATTTTACAAATTATCACAAACCCAATTACTTAACAAGTATCAATTGAAATCTCTACTTCAATATCAGGGGACTTATCCTTTTATTAAGGATAAAATCAAGGATTATTGTATGACACGAGGAATATTTGATTACAATTCAAGACATAAGAAAATTCATAAGTCTGGAATGATTGAATGGAAAAACTGGTTAAAGGGGCATTATCAATACAATTTATCTAAAACCAAATGGTCGCGGTTAGTACCGCAAAAATGGCGAAATAGAATCAATCAACGTTATAGGATTCAAAATAAGGACTCAATTAAAGCGGATTCATATAAAAAAGAAAAAGACCAATTAATTCATTACGTGAAACAAAATTACTATGCAACGGATTCATTGACAAATCAAAAAGAAAAATGGAAAAAACACTACAGATATGATCTTTTATCACATAAATATATGAACTATGGGGATAAGGAGGATTTTGATATTTATGGGTCAAGATTACAAGTAAACGGGGTTCACAAAATTCCATATAATTTCAATAAACCAAAATCCGAATCATTTTATGTATTGGTAAGTACAGCTATTAGTGATTATCTAGAAGAAGGATATATTATTGATACGCATAAAAATCTAGATAGAAAATATTTTGATTGTAGAATTCTCCACTTTTGTCTTAGAAAAAATATCAATATTGAGACCTGGACCAATACACATATCGGTACCAAAATTGATAAAAATACTAAGACTGAAAAAAAAATCAACAACAAATTGAAAAAAAAAGATATTTTTTCTCTTATGATTCATCAAGAAATCAACCCATCCAATCAAAAAAGTATTTTTTTTAATTGGATGGGAATGAATCAAGAAAGAGTTTACCATACCATATCAAATCTAGAATCTTGGTTCTTCCCAGAATTTGTCTTACTTTTTGATGCATATAAGATTAAACCATGGATTATACCAATCAAATTACTTCTTTTTGACTTTTATTTTTATAAAAATAAAAGTCAAAATAAAAACATCAATATAAATAGAAAAAATAATCTTCAGATGATATCTCATCAAAAAAAATATCTTAAATTAGAAAATTCCAACCAACAAAAAAATGAGCAACAGGACCAAGTAAATCTTGTATCAGATCTACGAAAAGAAAACAAAAAAAAAGATATTGAAGAGAATTATGCGAGATCAGACATTACCATTAAAAAAGGTAAGAAGAAAAAACAATCCAAGAAAAACAAGAAAGCAGAACTAGATTTCTTCCTGAAAAAATATTTCCTTTTTCAATTAAGATGGGATGACTCCTTGAACCAAAGAATGATCAATAATATCAAGGTATATTGTCTCTTACTTAGACTGATAAATCCAAAAGAAATTGCTATATCCTCGATTCAAAGAGGAGAGATGCATCTGGATGTAATGCTAATTCAGAAAGATCTAGCTCTTACAGAATTGATAAAAAAAGGAATATTAATTATCGAACCAATTCGTCTATCTATAAAAAGGGATGGAAAATTGATTATATATCAAACTATAAGTATTTCATTGGTCGAGAACAATAAACACCAAACTAATAGAAAATGCATAAAAAAAAGTTATATTGATAAGAGGAATTTGGATAAACCCATTGTACGATATGGGAATATGCTTGTGAATGGGGACACAAATTATTATGATTTCCTTGTTCCCGAAAATATTCTATCTCCTAGACGTCGCAGAGAATTGAGAATGTTAATTTGTTTCAATTCCCATAATTGGAATGTTATGGATAGAAATAGAAATCCATTATTTTGCAATGAAAACAACATAAGAAACTCTGGAAAATTTTTGGATGAGGACAAGCATCTTAATACGGATACAAATAAATTCATTAAATGCAAATTTGTTCTTTGGCCCAATTACCGATTAGAAGATTTAGCTTGTATGAATCGCTATTGGTTTGATACCAATAATGGCAGTCGTTTCAGTATGTCAAGGATACATATGTATCCACGATTTAGAATTATTTAATTTAATAGTATATTTCCTATATCATATATATATATATCTATATTCCGTGACATTTTCGGTATATGAAAGCCGAAAGATGTATGCATATGCTATGTTATATTTTGGTAAATGATACAGATTGAATGGTGTATCCATTCAATTGGATATAGGAATAAATAAATTAGGGGAATCCTTTTAGATAGAAATAAATTCTTTTCTTTCGTTAATGTGGAAACATATTATCCCTTTCTATCCAAATCAAATTTTCAATTTGATTTGGATAAAATAAAGAAGTAGTATATGAATAAATCCAAATTTTTGTGTGTACTAGATGTGTGTACTAGATTAAAATAACCGGCATAATTCTTTTTTTTTTATTTTTCCTGATCGGAAAAATCCATGAAAAAGAAAGAAAAAGGATAGAAAAATTTTTTATGGTCAAAAATTCATTCATTTCCATTATTCCACAAGAAGAAAAAGAAGAAAACAAGGGTTCTGTTGAATTTCAAGTATTCAGTTTCACCAATAAGATACGGAGACTTACTTCACATTTGGAATTGCACAAAAAAGATTTTTTATCACAAAGGGGTCTACGAAAAATTCTAGGAAAACGTCAACGGTTGCTGGCTTATTTGTCAAAGAAAAATAGAGTACGTTATAAGAAATTAATTGGTCAGTTGGATATTCGAGAGCCAAAAACTCGTTAATTTAATCGTTTGAATTTTTTAGTAGTATTCCATTTTTTGTTTTGATGAGTCTCGTTTTGAGGAATTCATGGAATAATGAATTAAGGAAGAAAAGATATGACAGTACCGGTTACAAGAAAAGATCTCATGATAGTCAATATGGGGCCTCACCACCCATCAATGCATGGTGTTCTCCGACTAATCGTTACTCTCGATGGTGAAGATGTTATTGACTGTGAGCCCATATTGGGCTATTTACACAGAGGAATGGAAAAGATAGCGGAAAATAGAACAATTATACAATATCTACCTTATGTAACACGATGGGATTATTTAGCTACTATGTTCACAGAGGCAATAACCGTAAATGCGCCAGAACAATTGGAAAATGTTCAAGTACCTCAAAGAGCTAGCTATATCAGAGTAATTATGCTGGAATTGAGCCGTATAGCTTCTCATTTGTTATGGCTTGGACCTTTTATGGCGGATATCGGTGCACAGACTCCCTTTTTCTATATTTTCAGAGAAAGGGAATTGATATATGATCTATTCGAAGCCGCCACAGGTATGCGAATGATGCATAATTATTTCCGTATTGGAGGAGTAGCTGCTGATCTACCTTATGGATGGATAGATAAATGTTTGGATTTCTGCGATTATTTTTTAACAGGAGTTGTTGAATATCAAAAACTTATTACGTGGAATCCCATTTTTTTGGAACGAGTTGAAGGAGTGGGCATTATTGGTGGAGAAGAAGCTGTAAATTGGGGTTTATCAGGACCGATGTTACGAGCTTCTGGAATCCAATGGGATCTTCGTAAAGTTGATCATTATGAGTGTTACAATGAATTCGATTGGGAAGTCCAATGGCAAAAAGAAGGAGATTCATTAGCTCGTTATTTAGTACGAATCGGTGAAATGAAGGAATCCATAAAAATTATTCAACAGGCTCTAGAAGGAATTCCTGGAGGACCTTATGAAAATTTAGAAGTACGACGCTTTGATAGAGCAAAGAATTCCGAATGGAATGATTTTGAATATAGATTTATTAGTAAAAAACCTTCACCCAATTTAGAATTGTCGAAACAAGAACTTTATGTGAGAGTGGAAGCCCCAAAAGGAGAATTGGGAATTTATTTGATAGGAGATAATAGTGTTTTCCCCTGGAGATGGAAAATTCGTCCACCCGGTTTTATCAATTTGCAAATTCTTCCTCAGCTAGTTAAAAGAATGAAATTGGCTGATATCATGACGATATTGGGTAGTATAGATATCATTATGGGAGAAGTTGATCGTTGAAATGATAATTGATACGACAGAAGTACAAACTATCAATTCTTTTTCTACATCGGAATTTTTAAAAGAAGTGTATGGACTAATATGGATTGTACCCATTTTGACCCTTATATTGGGAATAACAATGGGGGTACTAGTAATTGTGTGGTTAGAAAGAGAAATATCTGCAGCGATACAACAACGTATTGGGCCTGAATATGCTGGCCCGTTGGGAATTCTTCAAGCTATAGCGGATGGGACTAAACTACTTTTTAAAGAGGACCTCCTCCCATCTCGAGGAGATATTCGTTTGTTTAGTGTGGGACCGTCTATAGCGGTTATATCAATTCTACTAAGTTATTTAGTAATTCCTTTTGGGTATCGTCTTGTTTTAGCCGATCTCAGTATAGGTGTTTTTTTATGGATCGCCATTTCTAGTATTGCTCCTATTGGGCTTCTTATGTCAGGATATGGATCGAATAATAAATATTCCTTTTTAGGTGGTCTACGAGCTGCTGCTCAATCTATTAGTTATGAAATACCATTAACTCTATGTGTGTTATCAATATCTCTACGTGTGATTCGTTGGAATATGAACTTTGAACCTCTCTTCTAGAAATAAAAGAAAAAAGAAAGAGGTTCAATGTATTGAATAGATGTTTTCATTTTTTTTTATTCAGCATTCGGGTTGATGAGTTAAACCAGATAGTTATATGAGTGAAACTAAACAGCTTCCAAATTTGTAGTAAGAAGAAACAATCTCATTCCCTATGTACAAGAATAAAGTTGAAGTAAAAATAAGCAGTGTAAACTGCTTACCCCAAGATTAAGATTTTTTGATTAGTCATCATATCTTGAAGCGGGCGCAAACAAAAGATCAACTGTATGGAGTTTCTACTACTGTCTCATATGTATTACTATACCGGGGATCAATCAAAAGTCAGTGGACGGTTAGGAACACCAAGGTACACAAAGGATTAGTAATGGAGATAATGTAAGGTATCAAAAAAGAGGTATTTCTTCATAAAACGAATCATAATAAGGACTTGAAATTGGTAGAAATGATCAAGTAGTACTTCCCTACGATTCCGATCTAGAGTATGCTCCTATTCACTGGTTAAAGAAATGACTATCAAGAACGAATTAATTCTTTATTTTATTTTTGAGTATCCTCCTCTGAGACAGAAGAACAGGAAAAAAGAAATGGAATGCAGTAATTGAATGAATAATAAAAAAAGGGGATCCCTATTTATTCTTTTCTCTATCCATATTCATACATATCGAATTCTTATCACGATTCATGAACTAATGACTAATTCTTTTTATTTTGTATTGATTGATATAAGGAGTATTTTATTGAAATATTAAGTTATTACCGAACAAAGAGAAATTTTTATTGTAAAGGATGAGATCAATTCGGAAGCACTTTTTTTATTATTCTAGCAGACAGAATTCCATTGGTCTAATTTGGGACTTTCCGATGTATCTTTATTCTATCCATCCAAAGATGGTGATAATACCGAACCCGTCCTTACATTTTTTTTGTGGCCATCGAGGAGCCGTATGAAGCTGAGGTCTCACGTACGGTTTTGAAATAGCGATGGGAACAGTGATGTTATTATCGACTATGATTATCTAACAGTTCAAGTACAGTTGATATAGTTGAAGCACAGTCAAAATATGGTTTTTGGGGGTGGAATCTGTGGCGTCAGCCTATAGGATTTATTGTTTTTCTAATTTCTTCTCTAGCCGAATGTGAGAGATTGCCCTTTGATTTACCAGAAGCGGAGGAGGAATTAGTAGCAGGTTATCAAACCGAGTATTCGGGTATCAAATATGGTTTATTTTATCTTGCTTCTTACCTAAATTTATTAGTTTCTTCATTATTTGTAACAGTTCTTTACTTAGGTGGGTGGAATTTACCTATTCCGTATATATCCATTTCTGAGCTTTTCGGAATAAAAAAAATCGCCGGCATTTTTGGAATAACAATGGGTATCCTTATTACATTAACTAAAGCTTATTTGTTTCTCTTCATTTCTATCACAACAAGATGGACTTTACCTAGAATGAGAATGGACCAGTTATTAAATCTTGGATGGAAATTTCTTTTACCTATTTCTCTAGGTAATCTGTTATTAACAACTTCTTCCCAACTTGTTTCATTATAAATAAGAGAATACGATAACACTATTTTAGATTCATAATCTCTATCAAACAAGAGAAAGAAACGTCAAATTTTTCATGTATATCTACAATATGTTCCCTATGGTAATTGGGTCCATGAATTATGGTCAACAAACAATACGAGCTGCAAGGTACATTGGTCAAAGTTTCATAATTACCTTATCCCACACAAATCGTTTACCTGTAACTATTCAATATCCTTATGAAAAATCGATCACATCAGAGCGTTTCCGGGGTCGAATCCACTTTGAATTTGATAAATGTATTGCTTGTGAAGTATGTGTTCGTGTATGCCCGATAGATCTACCCGTTGTTGATTGGAGATTTGAAAGAGATATTAAAAAGAAACAATTACTTAATTATAGTATAGATTTCGGGGTTTGTATATTTTGTGGTAACTGTGTCGAGTATTGTCCAACAAATTGTTTATCAATGACTGAAGAATATGAACTTTCTACTTATGATCGTCACGAATTGAATTATAATCAAATTGCTTTGGGTCGATTACCAATCTCAATAATTGGAGATTACACAATTCAAACAGTTATGAATTCGACTCAAATAAAAATAGACAAAGATAAACCCTTTGATTCAAGAACAATTACCGATTACTAAGATTTTGTTTTGATATAAAGGATCCATTTTATTTTGGGTAGTCAGTAACTACAAATAAAAACTAATGATTGTTGAGAATCACTCTTTGATTTAAACTAAAAATATATTTTTCGTGATGATTTCAAAATAGCAAATTTCAACTACTTTTTTCTTTTTTTTCTTTCGGATAAATATAAATAAAGTAAGGTTGGCCCGATAATTTTATCTATATCTACATTAATCCATATTCAAATTCAATTCAATTATAAATGTATCATATACATTATTATATACAAGAAAACAAAAATAGGGTAACCCCTTTTCCTTTCCTGGACCATTTATTTAGTAAAGTTAAAGTAAGGTCATGAAATAGTTAAAGTTATTTATTTTGTATTTTATACATAATGGGTTTACCTGGACCAATACATGATATTCTTGTTGTATTTCTGGGGTCAATTCTTGTATTAGGGGGTCTGGGGGTAGTATTATTTACCAATCCAATTTATTCTGCCTTTTCATTGGGATTGGTTCTTGTTTGTATATCCTTATTCTATATTTCATCGAACTCCTATTTTGTAGCTGCCGCACAGCTCCTTATTTATGTGGGAGCCATAAATATCTTGATCATATTTGCTGTAATGTTCATGAATGGTTCAGGATATTCCAATAATTCCTATTTTTGGACCATTGGAGATGGGGTCACTTTGATGGTTTGTACAACTATTCTTTTTTCACTAATTACTACTATCCCAGATACGTCATGGTACGGAATTATTTGGACTGCAAGGTCAAACCAGATTATGGAACAGGACCTAATAAATAACGTTCAACAAATTGGGATTCATTTATCAACAGATTTTTATCTTCCGTTTGAACTCATTTCAATAATTCTTTTAGTTTCCTTGATAGGTGCAATTACTATGGCTCGACAATAAGCAATAAAAATACTTAACTTATAATGATTCCCAATTCTTAGAATTATAACTAAATTCTAAATAAATAAATAGAAATTTTTAGTTAAATCTATCTACCGTCAATATCTTCTTTTGTTGTGTAATTGTTCTATTCTAATCAATTGAATCGGTTGAATTGTTATTCATATTGAAATGAATCGAGATTGATAAGGAGTTAGTCAATGATGTTTGAGCATGTCCTTTTCTTGAGTGTTTATTTATTTTCTATCGGTATCTATGGATTGATCACAAGTCGAAACATGGTTAGAGCGCTTATGTGTCTTGAGCTTATACTAAATTCGGTTAATATCAATCTTGTAACATTTTCTGATATATTTGATAGTCGCCAATTAAAAGGAGACATTTTCTCAATCTTTGTTATAGCCATTGCAGCTGCTGAAGCAGCTATTGGACTTGCTATTGTTTCGTCGATCCATCGTAACAGAAAATCAACTCGTATTAATCAATCGAATTTGTTGAATAATTAGTGATAATCATCATAGATAATTTAAATAAAGACACATAAAAATATTTAATAGAATTGAAATACTATTTTTTATTGAATTTGAATGCAATTCCATTTTATTGAATTGCATTTTTATATTTATATTGAAATAATGATGACCAATTTGTTGGCCAATTAATTTGAATTCGCATGTGTAACTCGTATCATCATAATTGTTGAAACGAAAATCAAAGTGTCTTGACCTTTTCTCATAAACAGATTGATTTAAGAAATATATTGATTGTTTTTAATAAACCACTGTTTCGTCTGGTGTCTACAATATTACAATATATAATATATGATTCATTTACTACTAATTTGATTTGACCAGATCGAAAATCTTTTATGTTCAAAACTGTAATTTATAGATCCAATGTCACATTCAGTAAAAATTTATGATACATGTATAGGGTGTACTCAATGTGTACGAGCTTGCCCCACAGATGTATTGGAAATGATACCTTGGGACGGATGTAAAGCCAAGCAAATAGCTTCCGCGCCAAGAACCGAGGACTGTGTAGGTTGTAAGAGATGTGAATCTGCCTGCCCAACAGATTTTTTGAGTGTCCGTGTTTATTTAGGGCCTGAAACAACTCGCAGCATGGCTCTATCTTATTGATACGTTACAAAAAACTCCACTTGAATCATTTGTGATTCCTCTTTACCGACAAAAGCCCGTGCTCGACAAAATATATTATTTTGAGGACGGGCTTCTCTGGTCAAAATGTATCTTGTCTTTATCACGAGTTATTTTCCTTGGTTAACAATACTTGTTGTTTTACCGATATTCGCGGGTTCCTCAATTTTCTTATTCCCTCATAGAGGGAATAAGATGTTTAGGTGGTATACTATATGTATATGCTTATTAGAACTCCTTCTAACGACTTATGCATTCTGTTATCATTTCCAATTGGATGATCCATTAATGCAATTGAAGGAAGATTCTAAATGGATAGATGTTTTTGATTTCCACTGGAGACTAGGAATCGATGGGCTTTCCATAGGACCCATTTTACTGACAGGATTTATCACTACTTTAGCAACTTTAGCAGCTTGGCCAATTACTCGAAATTCGCGGTTGTTCTATTTCCTGATGCTAGCAATGTACAGCGGTCAAATAGGATTATTTTCCTCTCGAGACTTTTTACTTTTTTTCATCATGTGGGAGTTAGAATTAATTCCTGTTTACTTACTTTTATCCATGTGGGGGGGAAAGAAACGTCTCTACTCGGCTACAAAGTTTATTTTGTACACTGCAGGGGGTTCCATTTTTTTCTTAATAGGAGTTCTAGGTATGGGTTTATATGGTTCCAATGAACCAACATTAGATTTTGAAAGATTAATTAATCAATCATATCCTGTGGCATTGGAAATAATATTCTATTTTGGCTTCCTTATTGCTTATGCTGTCAAATTGCCGATTATACCCCTACATACATGGTTACCTGATACCCATGGAGAAGCACATTACAGTACATGTATGCTTTTAGCTGGAATCCTATTAAAAATGGGCGCATATGGATTGATTCGGATCAATATGGAATTACTACCCCACGCTCATTCTATATTTTCTCCTTGGTTGGTGATAATAGGAACAATGCAAATAATCTATGCAGCTTCAACTTCTCTTGGTCAACGTAATTTAAAAAAGAGAATAGCCTATTCCTCTGTATCTCACATGGGTTTCACAATTATAGGAATTGGTTCTATAACCGACATGGGACTCAATGGAGCTATTTTACAAATGCTCTCTCATGGATTTATTGGTGCTGCACTTTTTTTCTTGGCGGGAACGAGTTGTGATAGAACACGTCTTGTTTATCTCGAAGAAATGGGAGGGATATCTATCCCAATGCCAAAAACATTTACCATGTTCAGTAGCTTCTCGATGGCTTCTCTTGCATTGCCAGGAATGAGTGGTTTTGTTGCGGAATTTTTAGTATTTTTTGGACTAATTACTAGTACAAAATATCTTTTAATGTCAAAAATGCTAATTACTTTTGTAATGGCAATTGGAATGATATTAACTCCTATTTATTTATTATCTATGTTACGTCAGATGTTTTATGGATACAAGTTATTTAATATTCCAAACTCTAATTTTTGGGATTCTGGACTACGAGAACTATTTCTTTCAATCTGTATCTTTCTACCCGTAATAAGTATTGGTATTTATCCCGATTTTGTTCTCTCGTTATCAGTTGACAAGGTACACGCTATCTTATCCAATTATTATCATAGATAGTGTTTCATTAATGAAACGGAAGGAAAGTCTTATAATTCTTTGAATTTAATATTTTGAAAATCATTTGCTGTACTGTATAATGAAAAAAGAAATAAAATGAATAAGAATTGTAATTAGATACATCTCGAGTTTTTGAGAACCATTTAAATTTGAATGATTCCTTGATTCAAACGGTTCTCAAAAACTCATAAAAACAAACTTTCGTTATATATGGGATGATGCTTTTATCTTATGTATTCTTCATGTAGTTTATTCAATTAGATGTTTATGTGAATGAACCATAACTATGTAGACCTATTCCTAATAGATTGATCCCAAAATAGCATATCCAAATTATAATAAATCCTATAGAAGCTACAAGTGCCGAATTCGTACCTTTCCAATTTATATTTGTTCTAGTATGTAAATAAATCGCGAATATGGTCCAAGTAATAAATGCCCAAGTTTCCTTGGGGTCCCAATTCCAATAGGATCCCCATGCCTCATTAGCCCATACTGCTCCACAAAGAATACCTATGGTTAAAAAGGTAAACCCTAGACTAATGACACGATAACTCCAATAATCCAAACGCTCAGTTAATTGATATTTGTAATAATTTTGAAATGAAGGAAAAGAAGTGTTTTTAAAAACACTTCTTTTTTCATTCAAATATTCAATCTCACCAAAGAAAAATGACTTAATTAATAAATTATTGCTTTTACAAAAAATTTTGATGTTTTTTCGAAATGTAATGACTAGAAGAGCGACTGATAATAATGATCCGCATAAAAGAGCTGCATAGCTCAATAACATCATACTTACGTGCATCATTAACCACTGAGATTGTAGAGCAGGTACTAATATTGTGGATTGATGCATTTCAGTTGAAAGACCCGACATGGCAAAGCCTTGAGTAAAAATGGTACTTGGTGCAATTATTGTGCTTAAATCGTTTTTAAGGTTACGTATCTTGGGAATCATATGAATAATGAAGAAACTACACGAAAGGAAGATTAATGACTCGTATAAATTACTTAATGGAAAATGTCCCGAAGAAATCCAACGAGAAATTAATAATCCTGTTATAGAGAAAAAGGTAGCTATCATCCCTTTTTCTGATGAATCACGTAATCCTACAATTTTGTGGACTAATAAGGTCATCAAATGAATCATAATCACAATTGAAATGATCGAAAAAGAGATATGAGTTAATATATGTTCTAAAGTCACAAATATCATAAAAGGGGTCCCATTACAGAATTGGAAATCGCGAATTGAATACATTTTAGGATCTATTGTATCTCTTTTAGAAGATGCCGCCACTCGGACTCGAACCGAGATGCTTTAGCACTGCTTCCTAAGAGCAGCGTGTCTACCGATTTCACCACGGCGGCTTACTTGAAATAATAATAGTCAATTCATGTTGAATCGTCGAGATTCAAGGATTCAATATAGTTTAGGAAACATTAATTAGAATCAATGAATAAAGACTGGTTTGTGGTTTAAATATTTGAATCTTCAATAAAATATCTACCTAGGTAGTATCGTCGTGGGTCTTTTAACAATCAACTTTCATGTACTAGAAACTCAATTTTCTCCAAACAGTTGGAACTCCATAGTTTTTTCTCGGTTGAGGTATAAAACTAAGAATTGTCTTTTTTTCTCAATTTTTTTATGATTTGTTTTTCATTTATCCGATTTCATGGATTCAAATGAAAAAGATTGAGTTTTTTTTTCAATGAACAAAATCAAATAACTAGGATTTCATATCTATCACAATTTCATCATTAAATACAAATAATTTTTTATTTTTCTAATGATTTCGATACCTTAGTATATTTTAATTTTAGTATATTTAAATTAAAGTATTAATATTCTTTATTGCGCATATAATTTATAATTTATAATACCATTTACAAAACCAATTAAGTTTTGGGATAGGCATATAACAAAAGAGTTTCAATCTCTATCACAATTGTACTTTTCTATTGTGAAAAGTACAATTGTGATAGGGAAAAAAATAATACTTAGAACCCAATATACAAAAAACTCTTATTCTATATATCACAGCAGTGAGTTCTAAGTAATATTGAGAAATTTAATACAGAAAAATACATTAGTTAACATTAATCTTACAAAATTTTGGGTTCTTTAGGCTATATCAATTGAGATTATTCTAAGACTTTATTATTTGTTTGTCGCACAAAAAAACTTTTTGAATGCCCGGTGGAAACCGATTTCGCTAAAGAAAAAGTTTTTACTGCAACTAAATATCCTTTTTTCTTCCAAATATTTCTACGAATACGTTTTTTTGACATAGAAGTACGTTTTTTTGGAACTGCCAT